ATTTGTGTCAAGGAGGAATCCTAGGATTCCATCCGTCTTCTGGGTTTGGAAAAGTGTGGATTTTCAAGAACGAGAATCCTATGATATGTTGGGAATCTCTTATGAGAATCATCCTCGCTTGAAACGTATCTTAATGCCGGAAAGCTGGATAGGATGGCCCTTACGCAAGGATTATGTTGCCCCCAATTTTTATGAAATACAAGATGCTCATTGACTGATAAGAAATGAATTTCCACTTATACAATTTCAGATATCCATAGTCTAACAAAAAAAAGACAATTAGGCGATTCGTTAGGATTCTCACATCCCATCTATTTTCTTTGAAAGATGCTTATTTCAGATGAGACGACGAACCAATAGCATGAACCAAAGGAGTTCGACATCATGAACTTTGACTTTGTACTATGCACATTACTTAAACAGTTTTAGAAAGTTATGTAAGTAGGAATGACTAAATCGAATATGAAAGAAAATACAAAGAACTGAAGGAGTATTCAATTCTATTTATTTCTATCTCTTGTCTATTTCAATTCCGCTAGATTCGACTTTTGAGTGTCTAAACCAACTAATTTAAATTTAACCTTTTGAATATATATGAAGTATTAACATTCTTTTTGAACGATAGGAGAAATAAAAAAGATGAAATAGAATCTAATTTTTTTAGATAAAGTATCTAAAAAATTCTACCCATCTATTTTCTAGTTTTATAGATGGGGTATATCTCTCCGCAGTGTAGAAAAGTATTATTAGGATTTAAACTAGAAATGAAAATGAATAGGAATGGGGATTCAATTCATATCAATTAATTTAATTTATCGAAGAGAAACTCATAGAAATAAATCTTATGCCAGGAACCAGACTTGAACTGGTGACACGAGGATTTTCAGTCCTCTGCTCTACCAGCTGAGCTATCCCGACCAGTCCCAATGTAGCATCTTGATTTTATTAGAAAATGGGGTCTATGTCAAATAAAAGAAGGAAAGGGGATTCCAAAGTTTTACTTAGGTACTGAGATTGCTTGGATCTTAAAAAAGAGGACTTTGGAAGTTTCAGTATGAGTAATTAGATAGATTCTAAATCATTCAAATGGGGATTTCTTGCTCAAAGATGTTAATTTGTATGATTTGTATGTATATCATATAGATGTGATAAGAATAAGGGCATTTCCACCCGGATCAATTCTAAGAGAATAGGGTGAATGGATAAGGAATTTTGAACCGCTAACAAAAAGAGGAAATAGTTGGGAAGTCAAATAGTCTTTTTGGGGATAGAGGGACTTGAACCCTCATGATTTTAAAAGTCGACGGATTTTCCTCTTAACTATAAATTTCATTGTTGCCGGCATTGACATGTAGAATGGGACTCTATCTTTATTCTCGTCCGATTAAGATTAATCAGTTCTTGAAAAGATCTATCAGACTATGGAGTGAATCAGTTGATCAATGAATATTCGATTCTTTCTTCAACGTAGAATCTATTCACACCAATTCTTTCGTTTTTCATAGAAAAAATATAGATTCATTCGGGCGGCCATTACTCATTTAATCATTTAAAATAGTATTCAATACGTTATGTATATACGTTTATCCTTCACTTCATCCTTAATACTATCTGATTTTGGATGGAAAGATTTCTCTACTACCGCAGCCAACTCCATTTGTTAGAACAGCTTCCGTTGAGTCTCTGCACCTATCCCCTTTTTCACTTTCTAAACCTTTGTTTTCGGAAAATAGGATTTGGCTCAGGATTGCCCCCTTTTATTAATTCCAGGGTTTCTCTGAATTTGAAAGTTATCACTCAGTGGGTTTCCATACCAAGGCTCAATCCAATTAAGTCCGTAGCGTCTACCAATTTCGCCATATCCCCCTTACTTTTGTGTTGAGATTCGAATTTCATTGTGATGTCCTTACTTTTTTTCTTTCATTTATACTGATATACTGAAATCGTTGAATTCATTAGATACCGATTCCTATCTCGAAAAAGTGTTTTCTTTTCTTTGATTTCTTACCTACCCTTTATAGAAGAACCTTATTTGGTTCAATCAAATATGATTCTATCATTTCTGTGTACGCAATTCAATATAGATGGATATATATCCTAAATATATATATCTACTTGTAACGTTTCCGATGCAATTTTGAATACTTGAAGGGTCGATTCTTTTTTTGTCGTCTTAATTTCCCCCTTACTACTTAATACTACTTACATCCATCTTTCTGACTGAAAGTGGGGAATGCCTCATTAGTTATAACTAACCATTCCTAATTCGAAATATATGATATAGAATCAAATAATAGATAGACGGGTAATAAAAAGAATTTCAAATGCCATTTGAATTCAAAAATGAAAACTTTAACTATCTAAAACTCAAAAAATTTATGATCGAATCTAATTCTAATAATAATAAATGATATATCAAATAGAATAATATTCGAATTGTATTAGTGATAAAAAAATAGAAATTCTATATCGCTCTATTAATCGTTGTGTTCTATAATATTCCATATTGATTTCAAATTCTACTCTTTTCTATATTCATATCGATTATGAATAGATAAGAAATAATAATTAATAACTAAGATTCTAATAGTTTATTGAATTCCTGTGAATAGAAAATGGATATTATATGAGCCCGCTTAGCTCAGAGGTTAGAGCATCGCATTTGTAATGCGACGGTCATCGGTTCGATTCCGATAGCCGGCTTTTCCTATTTATTCAAATTTTTACGTAATTGAGAATGTCTTTTTGAAATCAAAGAATATTGAAAGGGTGTTGTCTCCCTTTTCCAAAAGCCATCAATTTTTTAAGTTATAAGACCTTCCGATTCTATCAGGAAAGAGGTTCCTTTTTCTATAATCTAGAATACTTTTTCTATAAACATTCTATAATTCTATAATAAGAATAGAAAAATAGAAAATAAGATATATAAGATATAGAAGGGTGTGGATATTTATCCAATTCATCTCATTCTTCTTTAGAGTACACAAGTTCGTTACTTTAGTAAACTTCGCTTCATTTAGTTAAGTTTTAGTTTCGGTTTTAAAAAAAAAATTAATAAAAAAATAAGAATCAAATTCATTTTAAATAAGAATAAGGAGTCTTTATGTCGCGTTACCGAGGACCTCGTTTCAAAAAAATACGCCGCCTAGGAGCTTTACCAGGACTAACTAATAAAAAGCCTAGAGCCGGAACTGATCTTAGAAACCAACCGCGTTCGGGTAAAAAATCTCAATATCGTATTCGCCTAGAAGAAAAACAAAAGTTGCGTTTTCATTATGGTCTTACAGAACGACAATTAGTAAAATACGTTCGTATCGCTGGAAAAGCCAAGGGGTCAACAGGTCAAGTTTTACTTCAATTACTTGAAATGCGTTTGGATAACATACTTTTTCGATTGGGTATGGCTTCGACTATCCCTGCCGCCCGCCAATTAGTTAACCATAGACATATTTTAGTTAATGGTCGTATAGTCGATATACCAAGTTATCGCTGCAGACCCCGAGATATTATTACGGCTAAGGATGAACAAAAATCTAGAGCTCTGGTTCAAAAATCTCTGGATTCGTCCCCTCGCGAGGAATTGCCAAGTCATTTGATCCTTCACCCATTCCAATATAAAGGATTAGTCAATCAAATAATAGATAGTAAACGGATCGGGTTGAAAATAAATGAATTACTAGTTGTCGAATATTATTCTCGGCAAACTTAAACCTAACTAAAATAAATGAAAGGTTCGTATGACTTTATTCCTGTTCGTCGAAGTAAATTAACCTAACTAAGGTGAAGTAAGATAAATGCGGGTTTGACCCGGATTTTCTCCCTTTTATGGATCCGGGAATATTTTTATTCCTTGTCTACTGTTCATAGTTACAGTATTTTCTTTTCTAGTATTTTATGTGTCACAACAATTAGGAATAGAGAATCTATATTAACTAAAAGAAAGGTCTAAGAGGTGGATTTGTGTTATAAATTTCCCATTGTTATTGTTATTAGTCAGATTAGTAAATTAAAACGGAAAGAGAGGGATTCGAACCCTCGGTAAACAAAAGCCTACATAGCAGTTCCAATGCTACGCCTTGAACCACTCGGCCATCTCTCCTATATAATGATTATGACCCCAAAATCGAGTGAATTGCGAGTCATTCATATTAATACTAGATTATTGGCATATTAATACTAGATTATTGGATAGATATGGCTAATCCATTTTAACTAAAAAAAAGAGAAAATTTTTCATCCTAAAATGATTAGTCCATCTTTTTTCTTTTTTGTATCATAATTCAATGAAATTGGAATAGTTCCTTTCGTTGGTATGTTATATTACTACATTCGGATGAAATCTAATCGGGTTCAAATATTTCTTATCGATTCCTGTCAAAAAGGAGGAATTGGAAGAAAAGGGTCCATATCGTTTTTTAAAAAATTTGTTTTTATGTTATTTCGTACGGTACAATTCTTTTCTTTCGCGGGATCATTTTCTCGCGAGAGGTAATCAGAAGAATCATAGAATGGATTGCTACCTATGCCTAGATCGCGAATAAATGGAAATTTTATTGATAAGACCTTTTCAATTGTAGCCAATATCTTATTACGAATAATTCCGACAACTTCAGGAGAAAAAGAGGCATTTACCTATTACAGAGATGGTGCGATTTGATTTTTTTATTTATTTTCATTTTCATATTGATTCAATTCTCTCATTCTTACCAAAAAGACACGTGATTCCGGAAATTTTGTGAAAAAAAATCTACGCTTGTTGAAGGTGAAACTTGGAAATAGAACAATTCCTTCTGTCGTGTATCCTCGATTAATGCAACCTCAGATGCTATGTTTCAATTGTCGATTCTAGTATTCAGCGAAAAGTTACACCTATAGGGGTTCTGTATTATGGGTCAATCCTACTCGACTAGTACTAATAGGCAGCATAGGGGAAGAAGCACTACATCTGGAAATCAACAACACGAAAACTTTGTTATAAATTGCTCCCTTCCTTTTTGTTC